AGGGGGATAATTCTCAATACTGGAATCCTACTTGGAAAATTTTGTATATTTTGGGTTGATTTTTGGTATTAAAATTTTTGTGGTGTTTTTTTGTCAATACTAAATTTCAAGTTATATTTGGGTGATTACTCGAATGTACGAGAGCCTGGGAGGCGCCGGGGGGGGGGGGAATAACACGGGGGTTGGACAAGCTTGGACTAATAGAGTCATGCCTAACTAGCATGGATAATATGTCTTGGGGGTTGATGGGAGGAGAAAACAACTGCATGGTTTATACGACTTAAGGGTATGTCCCGGACCCATGAATTAATATGGGGTAGGAGGACTTATGGGGATAAATGACACTTGAATAGGAAGTTCGTCTACAGGACAAGTTGACCTTCATGCCTTGACGGCTATGCTGAGTCACAGCATCCCAAAAATAAAAAGATACCAACTGCGCGAGATTACAGTTATGCTGGGCATGGGCTGATTAGACCCGTACCATCGAGATGTCTTATTTAAGGGGAACGTATGGACGATAAAGCATTACATGGCCCTGAGGTAAGAACCAGATGCCTGATAAAGTTCATTGTTAGTAACCCCCAAGTTAAATGGGCCCGGAGCGAGGAGAGATGCATAAGGTGGGCGGGTTGCTGGTTTCACGGAGGATGGTCGCTAATAGACTAAATGGATTGGGAGAATATCCGTAGGGACAAGAAGAGTTTATGACTTAATGGGGTATGTGGAATATACAGATATGTGAATAGAGCATTAATTAAATAGTTGTTCTTAATATACAAGGTCTGAAGGAATTATATTAATACAGAATTTTATGTCTAGGAATAATTAATATATAATACATGCTTATATGCTAGGGGAATATAACTTAATGTACTATATACATAAATGTATTATGTGTTAGATAAGTTTATGTACAAGAAGTAGTTTAAGTAGAATATCAGCTTTGGGTGCTGGTGGTGGAGGAGTGGTCCTTCCTTCTTGATATCCTGAGAAAAGCTTGTTTTCATTACTGGTTTACAAGACCAGCGTAATGTTTATACTATCAGGACATTTAATCTAGATTTAAGATGTTGTTTTCGATTATACCTGCGATTGGTATGAGAATTACAATGATAGCGAAGTAGGCAATTGAGGCTGTTTGTCCGATGATGATGAATGGATATTCGACTGGTTGGCCTCCGATTCATGTGAGGATGAAGAGGTCGGCTACTAGGATTCAGTATATTGTTTGTGTGATTGGGCGGAAAGTGAGTGTTCGTTGTTTTGAGGTGTGGAGGAGTGGCATGAGGGCTAAGATGAGGATTGATAGAATTAGGGCTAAGACTCCTCCTAGTTTATTAGGGATGGATCGTAAGATGGCGTAGGCGAAGAGAAAATATCATTCTGGTTTGATGTGTGGTGGGGTATTGAGTGGATTTGCAGGAGTGTAATTGTCGGGGTCTCCGAGAATATCTGGGAAAAATAAAGCCAAAATTATGAAAACTATCAATAAGATGATGACACCTAAGAGGTCTTTGATTGTGTAGTAGGGGTGGAATGGAATTTTGTCTGAGTCTGAGTTTAGTCCGGTTGGGTTGTTGGATCCTGTTTCGTGGAGGAATAATAGGTGTACTAGTACTAGGGCGGTAATAATAAATGGTAGGATGAAGTGGAAGGCGAAGAATCGTGTGAGGGTAGCTTTGTCTACTGAGAATCCTCCTCAAATTCATTCTACTAGGGTTGTGCCGATGTATGGGATAGCTGATAGTAGGTTTGTGATTACTGTGGCTCCTCAGAATGATATTTGTCCTCATGGAAGTACATAGCCTATGAATGCTGTCGCTATTACGGCGAATAGTAGGATAATCCCTATATTTCATGTTTCGATTATGTTATAGGAGCCATAGTAGACTCCTCGCCCTACGTGTAGGAATAAGCAGATGAAGAATATAGAAGCTCCGTTGGCGTGTATATATCGGATTAGTCAGCCGTAGTTGACGTCTCGGCAGATATGGGCTACTGATGAGAATGCTGTTGATGTATCTGATGTATAATGTATGGCTAGGAATAATCCTGTGAGAATTTGGACAGCTAGGCAAAGGCTGAGTAGGGAGCCGAAGTTTCATCATGACGAGATGTTTGATGGGGCTGGGAGGTCGATGAATGAGTGGTTGATTATTTTGATTAGTGGGTGTTTTTTCCGGATGACTGTCATTATGAGTTTCTATAGTTGAATAACAACGATGATTTTTCATGTCATTGGTCATAGTTTGAGTCTATGTAGAAATTATGACAGAATTGATTTATCTTTTAAGTTCAGTGGTTGCTTTGGGTTGTTTAGGCGCTTCTTTGAAGCCTTCGCCTATTTATGGGGGGTTGTGTTTAATTGCTAGTGGGTGTTCGGGTTGTTTAGCGGTGTTAGGGTTGGGGGGCTCATTTTTAGGATTGATGGTATTTTTGATCTATTTAGGGGGTATGTTGGTAGTATTTGGTTATACTACTGCTATGTCTGCGGAGGATTATCCTGAGGCTTTAGTGTCTAGTTGATTGACAATTGGAATTTTATTTATAAGTGTTTTTATGGAGGTGAGTATGTTGTTTGTGAGTGATTATTATGAGGGTATGGATTTGATGTTGGAGTTTAATAGCATGGGAGGATGGGTGGTTTATGATGGTGATGGGTTGGGGCTCATGGGTGAGGGGGGTGCTGGTGTAGCTGCTTTATATAGTTGTTCTGCATGATTGATGGTTGTTTCTGGTTGAACTCTGTTTATGGGGGTGTTTATTATTATTGAGATTACTCGTGGTAATTAGATGAGTAGGACTACTGGGATGCAAATTAGTGTGACTAGAAAGGAGAGAAAGTATAGTTTTACTATTCCTTTTTGGTTACTCATGGCAGAGGAGGTGAGTGTCTGGATGGTGGAGATTGTCTTTGGAATGGCTTTTTCTAGTCAGATGAGGTCTAGCGTGGTTAGGGCTGTTTTAAAGCTTGTATTGAGTGATTTTAGCGGTAGTACTCGGTGTATAATTGTGGGGAAGTAGCCCAGGGAGGTTGAAAAAGAGTTTTTGGGTGTAGATTTTGATGGTTTTAGGTTGTTGGTTGTGTTGTTTAGATCTAGTGCGACTACGAGTCCTGCAATGGTGATTATTAGGGCTATGGTTTTTAGGTATCAGGGTATTGTTATTGTTTGGAGGATTTTTGGTGGGATGTTATATGAGATGAAGAATCCCGCTATGATGCTTCCTAGTGCTAATCGCTTGATCGGGTTGATTATTAGTGGATTGTTTTCGTTGATGGTAATTGTGGGAGGGAAACGAGGTTTGGTTATTAGAACGAAATAGATGATTCGTATACTATAAGCGGCTGTTATGGAGGTGGCCACCAGTGTTATTAATAGGGCTCAGGCGTTGGTGTAGCAGGTATTGGCTGCTTCGATGATTAGGTCTTTGGAGTAGAACCCTGTGAGAAATGGTATTCCTGTTAGGGCTAAGCTGCCAATTGTGAGGCATGAGGATGTGAATGGTATGGATTTTGCCACTCCTCCCATTTTTCGAATGTCCTGTTCATCGTTGAGGCTGTGGATGATGGATCCTGCGCATAAGAATAATATGGCTTTAAAGAATGCGTGGGTGCACATGTGTAGGAAGGCCAGGTGGGGTTGGTTTAGGCCTAGGGTGACTATTATAAGCCCTAGTTGGCTTGATGTTGAGAATGCCACGATTTTTTTGATGTCGTTTTGGGTGAGCGCACAGATTGCTGTGAATAGGGTGGTTATAGCGCCTAAGCATAGTATGGCTGTTAGGATGGTATTGTTGTTGGAGGTGAGGGGGTGGAAACGAATTAGTAGGAACACTCCTGCAACAACTATAGTGCTAGAGTGTAGGAGTGCTGAAACGGGGGTAGGGCCTTCTATGGCTGCAGGTAGTCATGGATGGAGGCCGAATTGGGCTGATTTTCCCGTGGCTGCCAGGAGAAGGCCTGCTAGGGGGAGGGTGTTAGAGTTGTCTATAAGGAAGATTTGTTGAAATTCTAGTGAGCTAGTTTTTAGGCAGTATCAGGTTATTGCCAGAATAAAGCCGATGTCACCAATACGGTTGTATAGGATGGCTTGTAGGGCGGCTGTGTTTGCGTCAGTCCGTCCGTGTCATCATCCGATTAATAGGAACGATATGATTCCTACTCCTTCCCAGCCGATGAAGAGCTGGAACAGGTTATTAGCGGTTGTTAAGATGATTATAGTAATTAGGAATATTAAAAGGTATTTGATGAATCGGTTTAGGTTGGGGTCTGAGTGTATGTATCATACAGAGTATTCTATGATTGATCATGTGACGTATAGGGCTACAGGTAGGAAAATGATTGAGAAAAAGTCAAATTTTAGGCTTAATCATAGTTTGGTGGACCCGATGGAAAGTCATTGTCAATCCGTAAGTATAACTTCTGTTCCGGAGTTGAAGAAGGAGGATAGGGGGATGAGGCTGATGAAGAATGCGCATTTAATACACGATGTTACGTAATTGGGGAAGTCCATGTGTTTTGTTATGTTGGTAAATGAGATGATCATGGGGAATATTAGGAGAGCAAAGATGAGAAGGACAGAGGACGTGATGACGTTAATTACTTTCATTTGGAGTTGCACCAAGTTTTTGGTTCCTAAGACCAACGGATTACTCCTATCCTATGAAAGTAAGAAAGCCGTACGTTTAAGTACGGGGGCATGAGTTAGCAGCTCTTGCATGCTTTCTTGGTAAATAAGGATGTTTATATCCTATCTTCAGATTCACAGTCTGGTATTTTTTTTAAACTATATTGACACAGTGAGGGGCCCATGATTGGTTTGGGGTTAATGGTGAGTAGGATGATAGGTAGGATGTGGAGGGTTATGAGTGTGGATTCTCGCGTGTGTGAGGGTTGTAGGTTGTTTATGTGGTTAGTTAGTTTGCCTCGTTGTGTGGTGACGATTATGTAGATGGAGTAAAGGGAGGTGATAAGAATGTTTGTTCCTAGTAGGATGATGGTTGGGTTTGATCAAGAGAATATGGAGATTGTGATTACCAGTTCCCCGATTAGATTGATTGTTGGTGGTAGGGCAAGGTTGGCTAAGCTTGCTATGATTCATCATGTGGCTATTAGGGGGAACACTATTTGTAATCCTCGGGCTATGATTATTGTTCGGCTGTGAATACGTTCATAATTTGTGTTTGCTAAGCAGAATAGCAGGGAGGATGTTAGGCCGTGGGCGATTATTAGTGCTGTTGCGCCTATGAAGCTTCATGGGGTTTGGATTATGATAGCGGTGATGACTAAGGCCATATGGCTGACTGAGGAGTAGGCGATGAGAGATTTTAGGTCTGTTTGTCGGAGGCAGATGGAGCTGGTTATGATTATTCCCCATAGTGACAGCAGGATGAACGGGTAGGCTATATACTTGGTTACTGGGTCTAGGACTACAGAGATTCGTATTATACCATATCCGCCTAGTTTTAATAGGATGGCTGCTAGGATCATGGATCCTGCAATGGGGGCCTCTACGTGGGCTTTAGGGAGTCATAGGTGGACCCCATACAAGGGTATTTTGACTATGAAGGCCATGATGCAGGCTAGTCAGAGGATGTTGTTGGATCATGTTTGGTTGATCGGTGAAGAGCCTAGTGTTATTAAGATGAAGTTTAATGTTCCGGCTGAGTTTTGAATATAAATTAAGGCAATTAATAGGGGGATGGATCCTACTAGGGTATAAAATAGAAAATAGATGCCGGCGTTTAGTCGTTCTGTTTGGTTACCTCATCGTGTGATGACAATGAGGGTGGGAATTAGGGTAGCTTCAAATAGGATGTAAAATATAATAAGTTCGTTGGCAGAAAATGTCATGATAAGGAGAGTCTGGAGGCAGACTAAAAGTGAGATATATAGTTTTTTGCTGTATTCGGGCTCTTTTTTGATGTGATTTTGGCTAGCTAGAAGTATTAGTGGGAGTAGTCAGGTAGTAAGTACTAGGAGTGGGGCAGATAAGGGGTCTGCGGAGAATAGGGTAGAGAAGCTTGGGCTGTTTTCATTATTTTGTCATAGGAGGTTGATGGAGATGAGGTTGATTAGGAGGCTGTAAGCTGTCACGTTAATTCACACTTTTTTATTATTTGATAGTCAGGTTAGGGGTAGAAGCATGAGTGACGGTAAGATAATTTTTAGCATTGTAGGAGGTTTAGATTCTGCACAAAGTCAGAACCATAGGTGTTTGAGATTTTTGCTAGTAGGGCTAAACCTACGGCCGCTTCGCAGGCAGCGAAGACTAGAATAGCAATAGGGATCGGGAATATGATTATTGAGTGTGTGTTTAGTGGTGTGATAGTGGCTAGTATAAATAGGGATAGTATTATTCCTTCTAGACATAGGAGGGTAGATATAAGATGTGATCGGAATATTAGAGTGCCTAGGAGAGAGAAAGTGAAGGCCATAGTGATGTTGAGTACGGCAGGCGACATTTTTGGTAATTATGATATTATCATAATCTAATGAGTCGAAATCATTAATTTTAATTAAACTAATTACCAATTATTCTGTTCATTCTAAGCCTTTTTGTGTTCATTCGTAGGCTAGGCCCAGGGCTAGAATTGTGATGAGGATAAATGCTATGATTGTTAGTATGTTTGTATTAGGAAGTTGTATTGCTCATGGTAGTGGCAGGAGTAATGCGATTTCGAGGTCGAATAGTAGGAAGGTGATTGCTACTAGGAAAAATTTTATTGAGAATGGTAGTCGGGCTGAGCTTATAGGGTCAAATCCGCATTCATATGGATTGGCTTTTTCAGTGTATACATTGAGGTGAGGGAGTCAGAAGGCTACGGAAATTAGGGCAATAGTTAGGGTAATGTTAGTTAGTAAGATGAGTATTAAGTTGATTACTTTCTTCCAGGTTGTTCTAGAACTAACTGATTGGAAGTCAGACGTACTGTTTATACTAAGAAAGTATGATCCTCATCAGTAGATAGATACATATAGGAATAGTCATACTACGTCTACGAAGTGTCAATACCATGCTGCTGCTTCGAAGCCGAAGTGGTGTTTGGATGTGAAGTGGTATTTTAATTGTCGTAGGAGGCAAATGATTAGGAAGGTGGAGCCGATAATTACGTGGAGGCCGTGGAAGCCGGTTGCTATAAAGAATGTAGACCCATAAATTCCGTCTGAAATAGAGAATGAGGTTTCAAAATATTCTGAGGCTTGGAGAATGGTAAAATAAACTCCTAACATGATTGTGATGAATAGAGCTTGGTTTATGTTGTTTCGTTTACCCTCTATTAAGCTGTGGTGTGCCCATGTGATGGATACTCCTGATGCTAGTAGAACTGATGTGTTTAAGAGTGGGACTTCTAGGGGGTTGAGTGGTGAGATTCCTGTTGTCGGCCAACATCCTCCGAGGTCGTGCGTTGGGACTAGACTTGAGTGGTAGAATGCTCAGAAAAAGCCCGCAAAGAAGAATACTTCGGAGATGATGAACAGGATCATTCCGTAACGTAGGCCTTTTTGAACGATAGGTGTGTGGTGTCCTTGATAAGTGCCTTCTCGGATTACGTCACGTCATCATTGATATATGGTAAGTGAGTTTCCTAGGAGTCCTAGTGATAGAAGGATGGTTGAGTTGTAGTGGAATCATATAACTAGACCTGAGGTCAGTAGGAGGGCGGAAAAGGCTCCTGTTAGTGGTCATGGGCTTGGGTTTACTATGTGATAAGCATGGGTTTGGTGGGTCATTAGGTGTTATCGTGTAGGTAAAGGCTTACTAGTAGGGTAAATACGTAAGCTTGAATTAGGGCTACGGCAAATTCTAGGATAGTAAGAAGGGCTAGGATGATGAATGTAATTGTGGCTGTCGGCGGGCTAATGTTTGTGAGGACTAGTGTAGCCCCACCGATTAGGTGAATTAATAAATGGCCTGCGGTGATGTTGGCTGTTAAACGGACCGCGAGGGCCATGGGTTGGATGAATAAGCTGATGGTTTCGATAATAATTAGTATGGGAATTAGAGAGATAGGTGTGCCTTGGGGTAGAAAGTGGGCTAATGAGGATTTTAGTTTATGGCGGAAGCCTAGGATTACGGCTCCGGCTCATAGTGGGATTGCCATTCCTAAATTTATTGATAGTTGTGTTGTTGGGGTGAATGTGTGTGGTAGGAGGCCTAGGAGGTTTGTTGAGCCGATGAATATAATTAAGGATACTAGCATGAGTGACCATGTGCGTCCTTTGGGAGAGTGGATCAATATTATTTGTTTGATAATAAGTTTGATTAGTCATTGTTGAAATGAGTGAAAGCGATTTGATACCAGTCGTTTGGAAGAAGTTATGAGTATTGCGGGGAGTATAATAATAATAATAACAATAGGGAGGCCTATTATTGTTGGGGTAATGAAAGAGGCGAATAGATTTTCGTTCATTTTGATTCTCAGGGGTTATTCGTTTTTGTATGTTTAATTGATTTGATTGAAGGGGTCTGTGGAAAGTTATGGAGTGAAATTTTTAGTTGTATAAGAATAAAAAGTGTGATTGTAGCTGATAGGGTAGTGATAAATCATGTAGATGTATCTAGTTGTGGCATTCACTACGGAGACTTATCATCTCTAATTTTAACTTAAAAGGTTAACGCTCTAAGCTTCGTAGTGTAATTAGATTATTGATAAAGATCAATCTTCAAAGTTTTTTAGAGGGACTATTTCAAGGACAATAGGTATGAAACTATGGTTGGACCCACAGATTTCTGAACATTGGCCGTAGAATAATCCAGGACGGTTGGAAGAGATTGTTGCTTGGTTTAGTCGTCCTGGAATAGCGTCTGTTTTAATCCCTAGAGAGGGGACAGCTCATGAGTGAAGTACGTCTTCGGATGAGATTAGCATTCGGATGGGTAGTTCTATGGGGAGAACTACTCGATTATCGACCTCTAGGAGGCGAAGTTCTCCGGGTTTTAGGTCGGAGGTTGGAGTTATGTATGAGTCGAAGGAGAGGTCTTCGTAATCTGTATATTCGTAACTTCAGTATCACTGATGGCCTATTGTTTTTACTGTGAGGGCTGGGTCATTGATTTCGTCTATTATGTACAGGATTCGCAGGGAGGGCAGGGCAATCAGGATTAGGATTACTGCGGGCAGGATAGTTCAGATAGTTTCTACTTCTTGGGCGTCTATGGTGCTGGTGTGAGTTAGTTTTGTTGTTAATATAAGAGTAATGATATATAGGACTAGAGAGCTGATTAAGAATACGATTATAAGTGTATGGTCATGAAAATTTATTAACTCTTCTATGATAGGTGAGGAAGCATCTTGTAAGCCTAGTTGGAAGGGATAAGCCATTTAAGATATATAGAGTTTAGTCTATAATTTAACTTTGACAAAGTTATGTAATTTATTTACTAATATCTCATTGAGAAAGACATAGAGGTTATGGTGCTGGCTTGAAACCAGTTTTAGGGGGTTCGAATCCTTCCTTTCTTATTTAACTTTGACAAAGGCTGGCTCCTCAAATGTATGGTATGGTGGAGGGCAGCCATGGAGTCACTCTAAATTTGTGGAGGTGTGGTCCACGTAAAGTACTTCTCGCTTAGAGGAGAAGGCTTCTCAGATTATGAAAACCATAATTAGGACGGCTGTTAGTGAGATGAAGGATCCCATAGATGAGATTGTATTTCATGTTGTGTAAGCATCAGGGTAGTCAGAATAGCGTCGTGGTATGCCTGAAAGGCCAAGGAAGTGTTGTGGGAAGAATGTCATATTTACTCCTACAAATATAATGGCGAAATGGGTTTTGGCTCATATGTCATCTAGAGTGTAGCCCGTGAACAGAGGGAATCAGTGTACAAATCCTGCTATAATAGCAAACACGGCACCTATGGAAAGCACATAGTGAAAGTGGGCAACTACGTAGTATGTGTCGTGTAGAACAATGTCTAGAGAAGAGTTAGATAGTACGATGCCTGTCAACCCTCCTACTGTAAATAGGAAAATAAAGCCTAGTGCTCATAGTATTGCAGGGGATCATTTGATATTGCCTCCGTGTAGGGTTGCCAGTCAGCTGAATACTTTAACTCCTGTTGGGATGGCAATAATTATTGTGGCGGATGTAAAGTAGGCTCGTGTGTCTACATCAAGTCCTACTGTAAATATATGGTGGGCTCAGACAATAAATCCCAGGAACCCAATAGATATCATAGCTCAGACTATTCCTATATACCCGAATGGTTCTTTTTTACCTGAGTAATAGGTTACGATGTGTGAAATAATACCGAAGCCTGGGAGAATAAGGATATACACTTCTGGGTGTCCAAAGAATCAGAATAAGTGTTGGTAGAGAATAGGGTCTCCTCCTCCAGCAGGGTCGAAGAAGGTAGTGTTTAGGTTACGGTCTGTGAGAAGTATTGTAATTCCTGCGGCTAGGACAGGGAGGGAGAGGAGTAGGAGGACGGCAGTAATTAGGACTGATCAGACAAATAGGGGGGTTTGGTATTGTGTTATGGCTGGCGGTTTTATGTTAATAATTGTAGTGATGAAGTTAATTGCCCCAAGGATTGAGGACACCCCTGCTAAGTGTAGTGAAAAAATGGTCAGGTCAACTGATGCCCCAGCATGTGCTAGATTGCCGGCTAATGGGGGGTATACAGTTCAGCCTGTTCCCGCCCCTGCTTCTACTATTGATGATGCCAGTAAAAGAAGAAATGATGGAGGCAGGAGTCAGAAGCTTATATTATTTATTCGCGGGAATGCTATGTCGGGTGCCCCAATTATAAGAGGCACGAGTCAGTTACCGAAGCCACCAATTATTATTGGCATAACTATGAAGAAGATTATTACGAATGCATGGGCTGTAACAACTACGTTGTAGATTTGGTCGTCACCCAATAAAGCGCCTGGTTGGCCAAGCTCTGCTCGAATTAGGATGCTTAGGGCCGTTCCCACTATTCCTGCCCAGGCCCCAAATAGTAGGTACAGAGTCCCGATATCTTTATGATTAGTAGAGAATAATCAGCGGTTGATGAACATAGGTAAAATGGCTGAGCAAAGCATTAGACTGTAAATCTAAGCACAGAGGATAAAGCCTCTTTTTACCAAGCCTTAAGGTGATAATCACATCGAATTGCAAATTCGAAGGTGTAGAGAACTGACTCTACTAAGGCTTCTCCCGCCCCCTTTCTGATAGGCGGGAGAAGTAGATTGAAGCCATATTAAGGTGTTTAGCTGTTAACTAAAAGTTTATAGGTTTGAATCCTATCAATCTAGTAGAGGATTTAGCTTAATTAAAGCGATTGATTTGCATTCATTAGATGTAAGATGTAGTCTTGCAATCCTTAACAGAAGTTAAACTTTATGGGTTTGCTTAGGGCTTTGAAGGCTCTTGGACTTACTATCCTAAACTTCTGCTATAGAAGTAAGGGGGATAGAGGGAGTGCTAGTGTGCTGGTAATTATTATTGGGGATAGGATATTGTTGTTTTTTGTATGGTTTTGGTGAGTGTATATTTTTGAGTTATTGTTACTTGGGAAGGTGGTTAGTGAGGTTGAGTAAATTAGTCGTGTGTAGAAGAAAAGGTTGATTAGGGCGGTTATTGCTATTAGTGTAGCTAGAGATAGGTTGTTGTTTTTTATGAGTTCGGTAATAATAGCCCATTTAGGTAGGAATCCTGTGAGTGGTGGCAGACCTCCTGTGGATAGGAGAATTAATGAGATTATAGGTAGGGTTATTGGTGCTTTACTTCATATGAGTGATATGGAGGTGATTGATGTGAATGAGTGTGTGTGAAAAATGAAGAATATTGGGACGGTTATGATGATGTAGATTAGGAGGTTGAGGATTGTCAGTGATGGGTTATATGGTAAGATAGAGATTATCCATCCTATGTGGGCGATGGATGAGTAGGCTAGGATTTTTCGTGTTTGTGTTTGGTTAAGTCCGTTTCACGCTCCGATTAGTACTGAAGTGGTAGCTGATAGAATTAATAGGGTTGGGTTGATTAGCTCGTGGAATTGAAACAGGATGGATAGTGGGGCGATTTTTTGTCATGTGAGGAGGATTAGTCCTACGTTAAGTTTGATGCCTTGTGTGACTTCTGGAAGTCATGAGTGGAATGGAGCTAGGCCTAGTTTGATTGCTAGGGAGATAAAGGTTGCTACTATGATAGTGTTGTTGGTTTCTGGTTGGAATGTTCATAGGCCTAGTTGTTTGAAGTTTATGAGGATGGAGAGGAGGAAGATTATTGAGGCGGTTGCTTGTGTGAGAAAGTACTTGGTTGCTGCTTCAGTAGAGCGTGGGTTTGGGTTGTTGTTTATTAGTGGGATGAGGGCTAGCAAGTTTATTTCTAGTCCGATTCATATTAGGAACAGGTTGGAGCTTAGTATAGTGATTATTGGTCCTGTTATGATAGTTAGGTAGATAGTTGTAAGTGTGATAGGGTTAATTAGTACGGGAAGGGTTTAAACCAACATTTTCGGGGTATGGGCCCGATAGCTTTATTAGCTGACCTTACTTTTAGAACGGAGTGTATGGGTAGCACGGGGAACTTTGGATTCTCAAGTATAGGTTCAATTCCTATTGTTCTAGAAATAAGAGGGTTTAAACCTCTATAATTTACTCTATCAAAGTAACTCTTTTTCAGACATATTTCTAGGTGTAGGGCGGGATGCTTGCTGTGAAGATTGGTATGGAGATGTATCATATACATGAGGCTAGGGTTAATGGTAGAAAGTTTTTTCATAGGAGATGTATTAATTGGTCGTATCGGAATCGTGGGTAGGAGGCACGAATTCATAGGAATAGGGTTGTTAGTGTAAGGGTTTTGATTATAAAGTTTGTGGTGTATAGTTCCGGGTTTATGAAGTCATGGAGTGGGCCTATGAATACGATTGTTGAGAGGGCATTTATTAGGATAATGTTTATGTATTCTGCTATGAAAAATAGGGCGAAGGGCCCGGCGGCATACTCTACATTGAATCCTGAGACTAATTCTGATTCTCCTTCTGTTAGGTCGAATGGGGCTCGGTTTGTTTCTGCTAAAGTTGAAATGAACCATATTATGGCCAATGGTCAGGTTGGAATTAGGAGTCATAGTGGCTCTTGTGTGTAGATTAAAGATTGGATTGAGAATGAGCCATTTATTAGTAGGACGGATAAGAGAATGATCGCTATGGTTACTTCGTATGAGATAGTCTGCGCTACTGCTCGTAAGGCCCCGAATATTGAGTATTTGGAATTGGATGCTCAGCCAGATCAGAGGATGGAGTACACTGAAAGGCTTGATGTGGCTAGGATAAATAGGATGCCTAGGTTTAGGTTGACTAGTGGGTGTGGTATTGGGAGTGGGATTCATAGGCTCAGGGCTAGTGATAGGGATAATGTTGGGGCAATAATGAATAGGGTTGTGGAAGTGGCTAGTGGACGTAGGGGTTCTTTGATGAATAGTTTTATGGCGTCTGCGAATGGTTGGAGTACTCCGTATGGTCCTACGATGTTTGGGCCTTTTCGTAGTTGCATATAACCTAAGATTTTTCGTTCGACCAAGGTGAGGAATGCTATGGCAATTAGTACTGGTACCAGGAGCATTAGGATGTTAGCGAAATACACTATTAGGGAGAGGATTTGAACCTCTGGGGACAAGGTTTTAAGTCTTACGCAATTTCCTGACTCTGCCACCCTAATAAAACCCTTGTCTAGGGTGTTCTTAAACAAACTTATTAAATTAAGATAATTTCATATATTAGTTTTAAGGCGCTTATATTAAGGAGGCCTCACTTCTCTTGTCCTTTCGTACTGGGAGAAGTAGTTAATAGATAGAAACCGACCTGGATTACTCCGGTCTGAACTCAGATCACGTAGGACTTTAATCGTTGAACAAACGAACCTTTAATAGCTGCTGCACCATTGGGATGTCCTGATCCAACATCGAGGTCGTAAACCCTAATTGTCGATATGGACTCTTGAATAGGATTGCGCTGTTATCCCTAGGGTAACTTGGTCCGTTGATCAAATGAATTGGGTCAATTAGATTTTTAGTACTTTGACTTGTGGGTCTTAGTTAAAATCGTTCGGAGGTTTTTTTGTTCTCCGAGGTCACCCCAACCGAAATTACTAGCTTACTTCTTCCTTTTTTTGGCCCTTTAGGGGAATTAGTGGGGTAGTTAAGCTAGGAAATTAAAGCTCCATAGGGTCTTCTCGTCTTATTATGTAATCCCCGCCTCTTCACGGGGAGGTCAATTTCACTGATTGGAAGTAAGAGACAGTTGAATCCTCGTGAAGCCATTCATTCTAGTCCCCAATTAAGGAACAAGTGATTATGCTACCTTTGCACGGTCAGGATACCGCGGCCGTTGAACGTTTGTCACTGGGCAGGCAGTGCCTCTAATACTTTTTATGCTAGAGGTGATGTTTTTGGTAAACAGGCGGGATTCTTGTTTGCCGAGTTCCTTTTACTTCTTTTAATCTTTCCTTGTTGCACGCCTGTGTTGGATTAACATTTGCATGGAGGTTGGTTTCATTGGTGGCTTTTTTACCTGTTGATGTTAACTAACAATGGTTATCCGGGTTGTTATAGGCTTGTGCTTGGAGAACGGTGTTCTTGTTACTCATGTTAACAGTATCTCATCTATATAGTTATAGATTGACCCGATTAGTGTAATAGGAATTCACTGTGATTTGTGGGATTGGGAAGTTTGTAGTGTTGAGCTTTAACGCTTTCTCTGTTGGTGGCTGCTTTTAGGCCAACAATGGTTTGTGGGAGGTAGGTTTATTCACTATAAAAGGTTGTTTCCATTCCTGAAGAGCTGTCCCTCTTCAGGCTAAAGTTTAAGATTACATTTTGATTATTGTCTCTTGTGGTAGTCTTAAAGTTGAACTGAGATTCTTTGTCGGGTAACCAGCTATCACCAAGCTCGGTAGGCTTTTCACCTCTACCTAGGAGTCGTCCCACTATTTTGCTACATAGACGGGTTGGTCCTTTGTACTGCTCTTAGGTAGCTCGTTTGGTTTCGGGGTATCTAGCTTAAGGTCTCTTAGTTAGATGTTTTCTAGTTAACTCATTATGCAAAAGGTACAAGGTTTAGTCTTTGCTTTTTTTTACTTTTAAGTGATCTTTCATCTTTCCCTTGCGGTACTTTCTCTATGGCTCCTGAAGTAGGTTTCTTTCTCCAATACTCTCTTTTGTCAAATGTTTTGTTTTATTTTGGGTTGTAGTTGGGTTTAGGGTGTGGTAGGGCTAGGCTTGGTTCATGATGTCCATTGGTTGTGGAATCTTCTGGGTGTAGGCCAGATGCTTTGTTAGTTAAGCTACATGATGGTTATTCCAAGCACACTTTCCAGTATGCTTACCTTGTTACGACTTATCTCCTCTCGTAAAAGTTTGATGTAATTATGTATAGTGCTCGTTTATTTAGTTTGAGGAGGGTGACGGGCGGTGTGTACGTACTTCATTGCTCAATTCAATTAAGCTCTCTATTCTTAATTTACTACTAAATCCTCCTTTGCCCTTTAGTTTCATAAAGGGTGACGTAATGTTCTTTATTAGAAAATGTAGCCCATTGCTTCCCACCTCATTGGCTACACCTTGACCTAACGTTTTTATGGTGGTTCTCTTGCTTACTATTGCTCCTTTTTAGGGTTTGCTGAAGATGGCGGTATATAGGCTGTATTAGCAAGGGGTGGTGAGGTATAGCGGGGTTTATCGATTATAGAACAGGCTCCTCTAGATGGATATAAAGTACCGCCAAGTCCTTTGAGTTTTAAGCTGTGGCCAGTAGTTCTCAGGCAAATATTTTTGTTTTAAAATTACTAAGGTTTAGGGCTAAGCATAGTGGGGTATCTAATCCCAGTTTGGATCTTAGCTATCGTGTATCAGGTTTGTTAGAATTACTTTCGTCATTGGTTCTAGGCCCATCGATGAATTTTCACATATTGGGTGGGTTTTAATTCTATTTTGTATGTTTCTAGTAACACGTTTTACGCCGAGAATAATTAGTTTGGGTTAATCGTATGACCGCGGTGGCTGGCACGAAATTTACCAACCCTTAGAGAGGCATGGCTTAGTCAAACTTTCGTTTATTGCTTAATTTTTATCACTGCTGAGTCCCGTGGGGGTGTGGCTAGGCAAGGCGTCTTTAGCTATTGAATGTACTTGATACCCTCTCCTAAGAGTTAAAAAAAACTCTACGGGATTTGACACCGGTTTATGGAAATTTGCATGTGTAATTCTGCCTTCAACTAATTATAAGGCCAGGACCAAACCTTTTGTTGTTTATGGGATGCTGGCATCCATCTAAGCATTTTCAGTGCTTTGCTTTGTATAAGCTACATTAAC